GCGTATATTATTTTAATAATGTAAATAGACACACTTTGGGCTTAAAAATATACTATTCGAGGTTTTCCTGTTTCCGGGGGGTTTTCAGGAGTGTTAGTGATCTCGGGAGTATAGGGGGGTAGGGGGGTTTTACGCGCAGGAGCCCCCAGGGCATCTTAGAGATCTTCCGAGGAATATTCATACTTTATGCTCTTGATATCCTAATATGCAGTTCTCATGTAATATCTTTTCATCAATGAAGACTATTTCCTTGCGGCAAAGGAAATGTACAACCTTGTATACCATTACCGCGTGCACTGTGAGATGCCAGATGAAAGGAAACCCAAAAAAAAGAACCAGCCACCCGCTGGAGAGAACGCCCGGCATGGTGGGTAATCGCGCCATATGCACCCCACCATTAACTTATGTAAGCGTCGATGAAAGTGGGAGGAGTAATATCAATCAATGGCCCTGAAGTAGGAACCAAATGCCAGGAATAGTGCACTAAGTGAAACCCCCACGATAGTTGTCCCTCACCCTCAATAACCGTGAGCATTAAGTAATCAACTGATGGTAGGTTCTTATTACATTAAGGCTTGGAGGAATGACGAGATGTGGAGTCCTCGTATATCTAGACTCATGAATGCTTGTGCTCGGTCTTAAGTTTCGCTATTCCTTAATTCAAGTTTTATTAGGTTTTCTAGTATTGCTTTGTATCACCCTTAGTTGTTGCGTTGTTATATGAGGGTTGAGTGCCTAGATGTGTTGATAAAACATGTATGTCCTTGAATAATATTGATATGGTTACTATAAATTCGTGGTGATTATACATACATGTACTAGCAAGGAATAGTTTAGCTTAGAATACTAGCTTTGGGAGTTAGTGGTGGGGGTTAAAATCCCCTTTCTTTGAGCATTAGAGGGGGGTCTAACCCCTGACATCCGGCTTACAAGACCGATGCTCTGAGTCTGAGCTACTAGTGCAAAATCATCTAATGACTTTATGTTCCAATCATGCAATTAGTGGGTTGGCGATTAGGAATAGGAAGAAGTATAGGACAGAGGCGGCCTGTCCGATGATAATATATGGGTGTTCGACAGGCATGCCGCCGATTCAGGTGAGGATGATGATATTAGCGATAAGGGTTCAAAACAGGAATTGTGCGGCGGGTCGGAACGTCAGGGCTCGTTGTTTAGATGTGTGAAGAATGGGTACTACTAGTAGTACGAGGATTGAGGCTAGTAGGGCGAGCACCCCTCCTAGTTTATTGGGGATTGAGCGGAGGATGGCGTATGCAAATAGGAAATATCACTCGGGCTTGATGTGGGGCGGCGTTACGAGAGGGTTGGCGGGGGTGAAGTTATCAGGGTCTCCTAGGAGTGTGGGGAAGAAGAGAGCTAGGGAGCTAAGAATAATTAGGGCTGCTACAAAGCCTAAGAGGTCTTTGTAGGAAAAATATGGATGAAATGAGGACTTATCTAAGTTTGAGTTTAGGCCGGTTGGGTTATTGGATCCTGTTTGGTGTAGGAAGAGAAGGTGAATTATGGTTGCGGCTGCGATGATAAAGGGGAGGAGGAAGTGAAAGGCGAAAAAGCGGGTGAGAGTGGCGTGATCAACTGAAAATCCTCCTCAAATTCATTGAACGAGAGTGTTTCCGATGTAAGGGACTGCGGATAGTAGGTTCGTGATGACAGTTGCCCCTCAGAATGATATTTGGCCTCAGGGTAGTACGTAGCCCACGAAGGCGGTTATTATTACTAATAGTAGGAGGACGACTCCGACGTTTCATGTCTCTTTGTATAGATAGGAGCCGTAGTAAAGCCCTCGGCCGATGTGGATGTAAATGCAAACGAAGAAGAGGGATGCTCCGTTGGCGTGGAGATTACGAATTAGTCACCCGTAATTTACGTCCCGACAAATGTGTACGATGGATGAGAATGCTGTGGCGATATCTGAAGTGTAATATATGGCGAGGAAAAGTCCTGTGACAATTTGAGTAATTAGGTAGAGGCCGAGTAGAGAACCAAAGTTTCATCAGACAGAAATATTTGAGGGGGTTGCTAGGTCAACAACTGCATCATTAGCAATTTTTAGTAGTGGATGGGTTTTTCGGAGGCTTGTCATTAGGGTTCTTGTAGTTGAATAACAACGGTGGTTTTTCAAGCCGTTAGTCCTGGTTAAAGTCCTGGCAGGAACTATGACTTATATTATGTCTTTATTTCTATTTGGTTTAGTCTTAGGTTTAGTTGCGGTTGCTTCTAACCCCTCTCCCTATTTTGCTGCTTTAGGGTTGGTAGTTGTAGCGGGTTTGGGGTGCGGTGTGCTTGTGTATCATGGCGGGTCTTTTCTATCATTGGTTTTGTTTTTAATTTATCTGGGGGGGATGTTGGTTGTATTTGCTTATTCTGCGGCACTTGCTGCTGAGCCTTACCCTGAGAGTTGAGGGAGTCGTCCTGTTGCAGGGTCTATATTAACTTATGTCGTGGCGGTGCTCTTAACTTCGAGTATGTTTTGGGGAGGTTGGTATGAGTTTTCTTGAACGCCGGTGGAGGAGTTTGGGGAGTTTTCTGTGCTTCGAGGCGACATGGGGGGAGTTGCCTTAATATATTCATTAGGCGGGGGCATACTACTAATTAGTGCGTGGGTTCTTCTTCTTAGTCTGTTTGTGGTGTTGGAGTTAACTCGGGGGTTAAGTCGGGGGGCCCTTCGGGCAGTTTAAAGGGTAAATAGTAAGATTGCAAGGATCAGGGTGAGAAGGAATAGGGTGAGGTAAGTCTTGATTTTTCCCTGTTGGGCGTTGCTTGTGGTCAAGATCAGAGGGGTATTGAGGGAAATTACGCCTTTAGGACCTACTTTTTCAAATCAAGTCTGGTCAACTATTTGACTAGCAATTGATTGGCCTAGAATTAGATTTAGTTTAGGGACGAAGCGGTGTATAATTATTGGGAAGAACCCTAGTATATTTGAGAAGTGGTGAGTGGTGAGACCTGGGGTAGGTTTGAATTGTTTGGTTGTTAGTGATGCGAGCTCTAGGGCCAGAAGAAGGCCGATAATGGTTAGGATGAGAGCGGCCAGTTTAAGTGAGGGGGACATGGTCATTACGGGGGTTTTTAAGGGTACAATATTTGAGGTAATTAGTAGACCAGCGGCGATGCTTCCTCAGGCTAGTCGTTTGATTGGGTTAATAACTGTTGGTGTGTTTTCATTAATCGGAGAAAGTGGGCTGAATCGTGGGTGGCCTATGGACACAAAGAAAATAATCCGTAGGCTGTAGACAGCTGTGAAAGAGGTGGCTAGGAGGGTCAAGGCCAGGGCTCAGGCGTTAAGGTGAGATGTGTTTAGTGCTTCAATGATGGCGTCTTTAGAAAAGAAGCCTGCGAGGAAGGGCGTGCCTGTAAGAGCTAGGCTGCCAATAGAAAGGCAGGAAGTTGTGAGGGGGGCGAGATGTTGTATTCCTCCCATTTTTCGAATGTCTTGTTCGTCATTAAGGCTGTGGATAATTGAGCCGGAACATAGGAAAAGTATTGCTTTGAAGAAGGCGTGGGTGCAGATGTGGAGGAAGGCAAGTTGAGGTTGATTAAGCCCGATGGTAACTATTATTAGGCCTAGTTGGCTAGATGTAGAGAAAGCGACAATTTTTTTGATGTCGTTTTGGGTAAGGGCACATGTGGCGGTGAATATGGTAGTTAGGGCGCCCAAGCATAGGCATGTGGTTAGGGCTGTTTGATTATGTTCTATCAGGGGGCTTATTCGAATAAGAAGAAAAATTCCGGCGACGACCATAGTACTGGAGTGTAATAGGGCAGAGACCGGTGTAGGACCCTCTATGGCAGAGGGGAGTCAGGGGTGAAGCCCAAATTGGGCGGATTTGCCAGTGGCGGCTACAATTAAACCTACAAGAGGGAAGGTGAGGTCGGTGTTTTTGGCGGCTGCAAATACTTGTGTTATTTCTCAGGAGTTGAGGTTAACGGCTATTCAAGCCATGGCAAAAATCAGGCCGATGTCCCCGACTCGGTTGTAAATTACTGCCTGTAGGGCGGCTGTATTTGCGTCTGTTCGACCGTACCATCAGCCGATGAGAAGAAAAGATATAATGCCTACTCCTTCCCACCCAATGAAAAGTTGAAATATATTGTTGGCAGAAACTAGAATAATTATAGCCATAAGGAAAGTAAGGAGGTACTTGAAAAATCGGAATAGGTAAAGGTCTGTGTGTATGTACCATATTGCGAATTCAAGGATGGATCATGTTACATAAAGAGCTACAGGGATAAAAATAATTGAGTACTGGTCGAATTTAAAGCTAATGTTAATATCAAATGTCTGGGTGTTTATTCAGCTTCAGCTGGTGGTGATTGTTTCAAGGCCTTCGTTAAGGAAGAGGAAAAGAGGAAGCAGGCTGACAAAAAAGGCCAGTTTTACTGCCGTCTTCACATGTAAAGGATTACAGGTGTCTTTTGGAGGTTGGGGGTTTAGGGTTGTTAGTAAAGGGTAGGTAAGCAACATAAAGATAATAATTATGCTCGATGTTAATATAAGTGAAGTGGGATGCATAGTTACTACTTGGATTTGCACCAAGAGTTTTTGGTTCCTAAGACCAACGGATGAGCTTTTATCCTTTAGAAACGGTTCGAGGGAGCCCCGGAGTTCAACCGGGGAGGGCGAAAATTAGCAGTTTACGTTGCTAGCGAGCCTCTCTCGGTGGATAAGGGGGTTTTAACCTCTGTTTTTAGAATCACAATCTAATGTTTTTGTTAAACTATATCTACAGGCGGCTCAGCCTCAGATCAACTCGGGCTTAAGAACCAGTAAAATTAGGGGGAGTAGGTGAAGGGCTATTAATAGGTGTTCTCGAGAGTGGGAGGGTTCTAGGGCGAGGATGTGTGTTGGAAGTGGGCCTCGTTGTGTTATAAGGAATATGTAAAGTGAGTAGCCCGCAGTAATTAGGGTTCCGGCCCCGGTCAAGGCCAGGGTCCACCAAGATCAGTTAAACAATGAAACAATGACTATTAGTTCTCCTATGAGGTTCGGCAGTGGGGGGAGGGCCAGGTTGGCAAGGCTTGCAATGAATCATCATGTTGTTATTAGGGGTAGGGCTATTTGTAGGCCTCGTGCCAATACTATTGTTCGACTGTGGGTGCGCTCATAGTTGGTGTTTGCTAGACAGAAGAGGGCTGAGGATGTCAGGCCGTGGGCAATTATAAGAATAAGGGCGCCAGTGAAGCCTCATGGTGTTTGAATTAAAATGCCCCCAACTACTAGGCCTATGTGACTAACGGATGAATAGGCGATAAGGGACTTTAAGTCGGTTTGGCGTAGGCAAATTGAACCCGTTATGATAATTCCCCACAGTGCGAAAATAATGAAGGGGTAGCTTAGTTCTTTAGTTAGGGGCTCTAGTATGACCAATATTCGTATTATGCCGTAACCCCCAAGTTTTAGTAAAACAGCGGCAAGAATTATAGATCCGGCAACGGGGGCTTCTACATGCGCTTTGGGAAGTCAAAGATGGACGCCGTACAGTGGTATTTTTACTAGGAAGGCGAGGATACAGCCTGCTCATCATAATTTATCTGCATAAGAGATAAGTTGTGTTGGGTTTGAGTATTGGAGGGTCAATAAAGAGAGAGTCCCCGTTGTGTTTTGTAGAAGTAGGAGGGCGACAAGGAGGGGCAATGAGCCCGCTAGGGTATAAAATAAGAAGTAAGTGCCGGCGTTGAGTCGTTCTGTCTGGTTGCCCCACCGGGTGATGAGAATGAGTGTGGGAATTAGGGTTGCTTCAAATATAACGTAAAATATAAGGATCTCGGTAGCGCTAAAGGCTAGAATTAGGAAAAATTGTAGGGATGTTATAAGTGAAATATATATTCGCTGTCGGTTAACTGGCTCGAGGGCTGTGTGGTTTTGACTAGCGAGAATTATAAGTGGTAATAATCAGCAGGTGAGGACTAAGAGGGGAGTTGAGAGGGGGTCTGTTGCCATGTAAGGGTTTAAGGAGGACCATCCTGTCTCGGATAAGTTTTTTAGTCAGGTTAAGCTAATTAATGCAATAACGAGGCTGTGGAGGAGGGTCGAGGGCCATAGTCATTTGGCGGGGACTATGCAGGCTGTTGGAATTAGCATAAGAGTTGGAATGAGGACTTTTAGCATTGTAGGAGGTTTAAGCTTTGTAGGCGGTCAGTGCCGTGGGTCCGGGCGGTGGCTACCAGTAGGGCAAGTCCTGCGCTTGCTTCACAGGCTGAAAATGCTAATAGAAGTATAGGAGAAGCAGAGAAGTTGGTAGTGCCCAGTTGTAAGGCCCATAGGGAAAGGGCGATAAATAAGGAGAGTATCATCCCCTCTAAACATAAGAGGGCAGATAGGAGGTGGGTTCGATTGAAGGCCAGGCCGGTTAGTCCTAATATGAAGGCTGATGAAAAAGTAAAGTGAATGGGGGTCATTAGGTTATTGTGGACTTAAACCACAAGCTTTTGAGCCGAAATCAAATGTTTTTCTTAAACTAATTACCTATTCGGCTCACTCTAATCCGCCCTGAAGTCACTCATAGATTAGGCCGAGGGTAAGGAGTACTAGGACGGCGGAGGCTCAGAGGAAGGTAAGTAGAGGGGAGGGCAGTTGATCTCCTCATGGGAGAGGGAGAAGTAGGGCGATTTCTAGGTCAAAGAGTAGGAAAAGAATGGCGACTAGGAAGAATCGAAGGGAAAAGGGGAGGCGGGCTGTTCCTAGGGGGTCAAATCCACATTCGTAGGGGGATAATTTTTCATGGTCGGGAGTTATTTGGGGTAATCAGAAAGATACGAGGGCCAGGATGGTAGAAAGGGTAGCGGCAATAATAATAATTATTGTGACTAAGTTCATTATCTTTCCTTGGATTTTAACCAAGACCGGGTGATTGGAAGTCACTTATACTAACTTTAGTACTAGAAAGATTATGAGCCTCATCAGTAGATTGAGATGTAGAGGAATAGTCAGACGACGTCTACGAAATGTCAGTATCAGGCAGCTGCTTCAAATCCGAAGTGATGGTCAGATGTAAAATGGTACTGGATTTGGCGGAGTAGGCAGACGGCTAAGAATGTTGAGCCAATAATAACATGTAGGCCGTGGAATCCGGTTGCCACGAAGAACGTAGAGCCATAGACTCCGTCTGCAATTGTAAATGGGGCTTCATAATACTCTATGGCTTGTAGGAAGGTGAAGTAAAAGCCGAGAAGGATGGTGAGGAAAAGGGATTGAATTGCTTGTTTGCGTTCGCCTTCCATAATGCTATGGTGAGCTCAAGTTACTGTTACTCCAGAGGCAAGTAGCACAGCTGTATTAAGCAGGGGGACTTCAAAGGGGTCTAGGGTAGTAATACCGGCCGGAGGTCAGCAGCCCCCTAGCTCAGGGGTGGGGGCAAGGCTGGCATGGTAAAAGGCTCAGAAGAACCCTAGGAAGAAGAAAACTTCTGAAGTGATGAAAAGGATTATGCCGTATCGGAGTCCTTTTTGGACTGGCGGTGTGTGATGTCCTTGGAATGTGCCCTCTCGTACGATATCTCGTCATCATTGGTATATTGTCAAAAGGAGAAGGGCTAATCCGAGGGTTATTAGGATTGTTGAGTTAAAGTGGAATCATATTGCGAGACCTGACGTCATTAATAGGGCGGCAATTGCGCCTGTTAGGGGCCAGGGGCTGGGATCAACCATGTGGTATGCGTGTGCTTGATGGGCCATTAGACGTTTTCTTGTAGGTAGAGGCTTAAGAGAAGAACGAAGACGTAGGCTTGAATTATTGCCACGGCGATTTCTAGAAGGGTAAGTAGAAATAGTAGGGCTGCTGTAAGAATTGCCACAGTTGGTATTAGTGGCAGAAGCACGAATGCAGCTGTAGCGATTAGTTGAATTAGAAGGTGGCCCGCTGTGAGATTGGCTGTCAGTCGGACCCCCAGGGCGAGGGGGCGGATGAATAGACTGATTGTTTCAATGATAATAAGGACGGGGATTAGGGGAGTTGGGGTTCCTTCTGGTAAAAGATGCCCTAAAGCAATTGTTGGTTGATTTCGCATGCCAATAATTACCGTGGCCAATCAAAGAGGGACGGCGAGGCCCATGTTTAGTGACAGTTGCGTGGTGGGGGTGAAGGTGTATGGTAGCAGGCCCAGCATATTGAGTGTGATGAGGAATAATATCAGGGATGTTAGGATAAGGGCTCATTTATGACCTCCGACGTTTAGGGGTAAGAGGAGTTGTTGCGTAAATCGGTTAATGAATCAGTTTTGTAGTGTGAGTAGGCGATTGTTTAATCATCGAACGTGGGGGGCGGGGAATAGAATTCAAGGGAGGGTAAGGGCAAGGGCTATTAGGGGGATTCCTAGAAATGAGGGGCTCATAAATTGGTCGAAGAAGCTTAGTGTCATGGTCAGGATCAGGGCTCTGTTTTGGATTTTTCTGTGCTTTGAGAGGTAGGCTCGTTTGGGAAAGTGTGGGCTAAAACTTTTGGAGGAAGAACAATTAGGAAAATTAGTCAGGAAAAGACCAGGATGGTAAATCAAGGTGCGGGGTTAAGCTGAGGCATATCACTAAGGGTGATTGGGAGTCACCAGTCTTTAGCTTAAAAGGCTAATGCTATGTGCCCTATTTAGCTTCTTAGCGAAGCGTCTTCAAGTATTAGGGATGATCAATTTTCAAAGTGCTCTAGGGGGACGGCTTCGACTACAATGGGCATAAAGCTGTGATTTGCCCCGCAAATTTCTGAGCATTGTCCGTAGAAGACTCCTGGTCGTGATGCAATAAAGGCTGTTTGGTTTAGACGACCGGGGACTGCGTCTATTTTAATGCCTAGGGCCGGGACTGCCCATGAGTGGAGCACATCTTCAGCAGAGATTAAAATTCGAATAGGGGAGTCGACGGGAATAACTATTCGATGATCTGCTTCAAGTAGTCGGAATTGGCCGGGGGCGAGGTCTTGTGTTGGAATTATGTAGGAGTCAAATCCGAGGTCTTCATAGTCGGTGTACTCGTAGCTTCAGTATCACTGATGGCCCATGGCTTTAATTGTAAGGTGGGGATCATTAATTTCATCCATGAGGTAGAGAATGCGAAGGGAAGGGAGGGCGATTATGATAAGGATAACTGCTGGGAGAATTGTTCAGATAATTTCGATTTCTTGGGAGTCTAGAATATACTTGTCAGTGAGGTTGGTTGAAACCATGGCCACAATAATGTAAAGTACCAGGGAGCTAATAAGGAATACAATTATTAAGGCGTGGTCATGGAAGTGAAGAAGTTCTTCTATCACAGGTGAAGCTGCATCTTGAAATCCTAATTGTGAGGGATGTGCCATTAGTATACAAGGTACGTGGGGGTCTAACCCACAAATCTGCCTTGACAAGGCAGTGTAATACCTGTTTTACTAGTACCTTATGAAGAAAGTGGCAGAGTGGTTATGCGGTTGGCTTGAAACCAGCTCACGGGGGTTCAATTCCTCCCTTTCTCGGGTCATAGTAGCTGAATTTGAACAAATGCAGGCTCTTCAAATGTGTGATAAGGGGGAGGGCAGCCGTGCAGTCATTCTACATTGGTTGTGGTGAGCTCTACGGAGAGAACTTCACGTTTAGCAGCAAATGCTTCTCAGATAATAAATAGGAATATAATTACTGCTACGAGAGAAACTAGGGAGCCAATAGAAGACACCGAGTTTCAGAGGGTGTAGGCATCTGGGTAGTCTGAATATCGTCGAGGCATCCCGGCTAGGCCAAGGAAGTGTTGTGGGAAAAAGGTTAGGTTAACCCCCACAAATATGATTCCAAAGTGGATTTTTGTTCAGGTGCTGTGCAGGGTGTAGCCTGAGAATAGGGGGAATCAGTGTACAAAGCCGCCGACAATGGCAAATACGGCTCCTATTGATAGGACGTAATGGAAGTGGGCTACTACATAATATGTGTCATGAAGGACAATGTCGAGAGAAGAATTGGCTAAGATAATACCTGTCAGACCTCCGACTGTGAATAAGAAGATGAAGCCAAGGGCTCATAGAAGGGGGGTCTCTCATTTGACGGACCCTCCGTGAAGGGTCGCTAGTCAACTAAAGACTTTAACACCGGTAGGGATTGCGATAATTATTGTGGCGGATGTAAAGTAGGCCCGTGTGTCGACGTCTATCCCGACTGTAAACATATGATGAGCTCAGACAATGAATCCTAGAAGACCGATGGCCATTATGGCTCAGACCATTCCCATATATCCGAAGGGCTCCTTTTTGCCAGAGTAATAGGCAACAATGTGGGAGATTATGCCGAAACCTGGGAGAATGAGGATATAGACTTCCGGGTGCCCGAAGAATCAGAACAGGTGTTGATAAAGGATTGGGTCTCCTCCTCCTGCCGGGTCAAAGAAAGTGGTGTTTAGATTACGGTCTGTAAGAAGCATTGTGATTCCAGCGGCCAGGACTGGGAGGGATAGTAGGAGGAGAACAGCAGTAATTAGCACAGATCACACAAACAGAGGGGTTTGGTATTGGGAAATGGCAGGCGGTTTTATATTAATGATTGTTGTGATAAAGTTGATGGCCCCTAGAATTGAGGAAACCCCTGCTAGATGCAGGGAGAAGATGGTTAAGTCAACAGATGCCCCTGCGTGGGCTAGGTTACCTGCCAGGGGAGGGTATACTGTTCACCCAGTTCCGGCCCCAGCTTCTACCCCGGAAGAAGCGAGAAGAAGCAGAAAAGAGGGTGGTAATAGTCAAAAGCTTATGTTGTTTATTCGAGGAAATGCTATATCGGGGGCCCCAATTATTAGTGGGACTAGTCAATTTCCAAATCCTCCGATCATAATTGGTATTACCATAAAGAAAATTATTACAAATGCGTGGGCCGTAACAATTACATTATAAATCTGGTCGTCGCCAAGGAGGGCGCCGGGTTGGCTTAGTTCTGCCCGAATTAGTAAACTCAAGGCTGTGCCTACTATTCCGGCTCAAGCACCAAATACTAGATAAAGGGTGCCGATATCTTTATGATTAGTCGAGAAAAATCAACGTGTGATTGCCACAGGTAGGATGGCTGAGTTTTTAAGCGGTGGATTGTAGCCCCATAAACAGAGGTTCAAGTCCTCTTCTTACCAAGCTCCGAGGTGTAATTACATATTGGATTGCAAATCCAAAGAGGTAGGCTAACCCTTACCGGGGCTTTCCCCCGCCTACTAGTTTTATACTAGGCGGGGGAAAGGTAGATGGATGCTCGCTGGTTTGAGCGCTTAGCTGTTAACTAAGAGTTTGCAGGATCGAGGCCTGCCCACCTAGTAAGGCTTTAGCTTAATTAAAGTGTCTGTTTTGCATGCAGGAGATGTGGGGTAATATCCCGCAAGTTTTACAGGGACTAGGAGATTTTCACTCCTACTGAGGGCTTTGAAGGCCCTTGGTCTGAATATTATCCTAAGTCTCTTAAATGGTTAGGAGTGCAATTGTGGCTGGGGTAAGAGGTAGGAGGGAGGTGGCTATTACAGCGGTAAGGGCTAGGGGGAAGGTGAATTGCGTTGATGGGAGTCGTCAAGGGGTGGTTCCAGTTAAATTGTTGGGGGATATGGTTAGGGTTATAGCATAGGAGATTCGTAAATAAAAGTAGAGACTAAGTAGGGCGGATAGTGCAGCTAGTGTGGCTGTTGGGGCTAGATCTTGTTTGGCTAATTCTTGTAAGATAAGTCATTTTGGTATAAAACCAGTTAGTGGGGGGAGGCCTCCGAGGGATAATAATACTAGGGGGGCGAGGGAGGTTAGTGCGGGGGCTTTTGCTCATGAGATGGCGAGAGAATTGATGTTGGTTGATTTGTTTAATTTAAATACTAGAAATGTCGAGGATGTTATAATGATGTATGTAATGAGGGCAAGTAGGGTTAGGGAGGGGGAGAATTGTAGGATTAGAATTATCCAGCCGAGGTGGGCAATTGAGGAATAAGCTAAAATTTTTCGTAATTGAGTTTGGTTTAGACCCCCTCATCCGCCCACTAATGTGGAGAAAAGCCCTAAGATGATTAAAATGGTAGTGTTGGTGGGTTGAAATTGAAGGAGTAGGGCAAAGGGGGCAAGTTTTTGTCAAGTGGATAGAATAAGCCCGGTCGTGAGGTCTAATCCTTGGAGAACTTCGGGCAGTCATGAGTGAAGGGGGGCGAGACCAATTTTTAGGGCGAGGGCGAGGGTAATTATTGTAATAGGGAGCGGGTGGGATATTTGTTGGATGTGTCATTGTCCTGTGAGTCAGGCATTGGTAGTGCCTGCGAATAGTAGTATGGCGGCTGCTGCAGCTTGGGTTAAAAAGTATTTAGTGGTTGCTTCAACTGCTCGTGGGTGGTGGTGTTGGGCTATAAGTGGAATAATGGCGAGGGTGTTGATTTCAAGTCCTATTCAGGCAAGCAGTCAGTGCGAACTTATAAATGTAATAGTGGTTCCCAGGCCCAGTCCAAATAGTAAGGTGGCTAAGATGTACGGGTTCATTAGTAAGGGAAGGATTTTAACCAACATGTTCGGGGTATGGGCCCGAAAGCTTAATTAGCTGACCTTGCTAGGAAGTGGTGTAGTGGAAGCACTGAGAGTTTTGATCTCTCCAGGTAGGGTTCAAGTCCCTTCTTTCTAAGGAGTCGGAGGGACTTTGACCCTCATAGTTCACTCTATCAAAGTGGCCCTTTGTTTCAGGCACAACTCCGGGGTTACAATTGAGGGGGGAGGCCTGCAAATGCGGTGGGGAGCGCCAGGTGTCAAATTAGAAGGGCCAGCGTGAGAGGTAAAAAATTCTTTCAAATTAGATGCATTAATTGGTCATATCGGAATCGGGGGTACGAGGCCCGAACTCAGAGGAAAACAATTGAAAGTAGGGCTGCTTTACTTATTAGATTGGCCGTGGTTAATTCTGGGAATGTTGGGATGTGGGAGGCTCCTAGAAAGAGCGTGGCCGAAAGGGTATTTATGAGGAGAATGTTGGCATATTCTGCTAGAAAAAATAAGGCGAATGGGCCGCCTGCGTATTCTACATTGAAACCTGAAACCAGTTCGGACTCACCCTCAGTTAGGTCGAAGGGGGCTCGGTTAGTTTCTGCTAAAGTTGAAATATATCATATTGCGGCGAGAGGTCATGTGGGTAAAATTAATCAAATACTTTCTTGGGCGATATTAAAGGTTTGAAGTGTAAATCCTCCCGTGAAAATAATAGTGCTTAATAAAATTAACCCCAGGCTGACTTCGTATGAGATGGTTTGTGCGACGGCTCGAAGGGCCCCGATTAGGGCGTATTTTGAATTTGAGGCTCAGCCCGACCCCAAGATGGGGTAAACTGCTAGACTGGAGAGGGCTAGGATGAATAAAATGCCCAGGTTAAGGTCCACAATTGGGTATGGGAGAGGCAGAGGGGCTCAGAGTATTATAGCAAGAGTGAGGGCTAGTATAGGGGTGAGAAGGAAGAGAACTGGGGAAGATGTTGAGGGTCGGACGGGCTCTTTAATAAAAAGTTTTACCCCGTCGGCGATAGGTTGAAGAAAGCCGTAAGGTCCTACGATGTTTGGCCCTTTTCGTAATTGTATGTATCCTAGGACCTTTCGCTCAATTAATGTCAGGAAGGCAACGGCTAGGAGAACAGGCACAATTAGTGCTAGGGGGTTGATGATGTGCGTAATGAGTGTGGAAATCATAGTTAAGGAGAGGGTTTGAACCTCTGTGGAAAGGGCTTAGGTCTTTAGCAGTAACCGGGCTCTGCCACCTTAACATGCCATTTTCTTTGGCATAAGGGGGCATGCCCTTTTGCCTATTTTAGTTGTCTTCATAAGGTGGGGGTGAGGCGTGCCTTAAGCAGAGGCCTCTTCTTTTCGGTCCTTTCGTACTAGAAAAGATCATATCATAGATAGAAACTGACCTGGATTACTCCGGTCTGAACTCAGATCACGTAGGACTTTAATCGTTGAACAAACGAACCCTTAATAGCGGCTGCACCATTAGGATGTCCTGATCCAACATCGAGGTCGTAAACCCCCTTGTCGATATGGGCTCTAAAAGGGGATTGCGCTGTTATCCCTAGGGTAACTCGGTTCGTTGATCGGCGCTGCCGGATCATATTGGTCAGATATTCTGTATATTAGAGTGGAAACTCTCGGTTGTAGGAGGGGGGTGTTCCCATTCCACGTGGGGGTTATGTGTTTCCCCGCGGTCGCCCCAACCAAAGACATTGGGGTAGTAGGCATTTGGTTCAGTCCTTTAATTAAGGGTTATTTAACATGATCTACTCTGGTGTCTAAAGCTCCATAGGGTCTTCTCGTCTTATGGTCTTATCCCCGCTTCTGCACGGGGAGATCAATTTCATTGACTTGAATGAGGAGACAGCTAAGCCCTCGTTGTGCCATTCATACAGGTCTCCATTTAAGAGACAAGTGATTGCGCTACCTTTGCACGGTCAAAATACCGCGGCCGTTAAACTTATAGTCACAGGGCAGGCGGGACCTCTTATTCATTGGTTTATGCAAGAGGCGATGTTTTTGGTAAACAGGCGAGGCTTAATGTGTTTGCCGAGTTCCTTCTCTTTCTTTTAGTCTTTTCCTAAAGGCACACCAGTGTGGGGCTAACGGTTGGTTGTTGTATGCTTTTCTAGTTGTTTGGTCTATTATTCATTACCCTCTTTGTTTGGGGCCGTTAAGGTTCGGTGGGGGGTCCGTTCCGACATACACTTGTGCGGGAAGAGAGGCGGGTGCTCTCTTATTACTCATATTAGCATTGTTGTTCCCATGTTCGCTATGGGATGGCCTGGTAAAACTAGGGGATTAAGATTGGGTTATCGGGATCAAAAGGGGTAGGCTTATGTCTGAGCTTTAACGCTTTCTATAGAGGTGGCTGCTTTTAGGCCCACTAGAACATTCTACCATTAGGTTTAGTATGATCTTTATCCTCCTGTAAAAGTTGTATCTTATATCAAAGGGGCTGTACCCCCTTTGATTAACTCTCTCGGTTTCTTTAGCATCATATGGGGGTTTATACGGATGGTGAAGGGAGAAGCCGGGAGGCTGAACTTCTATTCAATTCTCAGGCAACCAGCTATAACTAAGTTCGGTAGGTCTGTCACCTCTACTCGAAGCTCTTCCCACTCTTTTGCCACAGAGACGGGTGTGCCCTATTAATTAGGCTGGCTTGGAGTAGCTCACTTAGTTTCGGGGGATCAAACTAAAGTACTCTTTGCTTGGGGGTTACTGGCTAAATCATGATGCAAAAGGTACGAGGGGTAGTCTCTGCTTTGTTAGGCTTAACTGGGTTGTTTCATTTCTCTTTCAGCGTTCCCTTGCGGTACTTTCTCTATAGCGCCGGGTTCCTTTTCTATCTCCTATACTAGGGTGGAAAAATGGTTTGGTTTAGTAGTTTTGGGTGTATTAGGGGTTATTAATAGTGGTTTGTTGTTTTTGGTTTGAGGGGCTAGCTGTTGGGCGTCAGGGTAATCCGATTTGCACGGATGACTTCTCAGTGTAAGGGAGATGCTTTTCTGTCTTAGCTATACTCTGATTTTTCCAAGTGCACCTTCCGGTACACTTACCATGTTACGACTTGCCTCCCCTTTGCAGTTATGGGCTTTTAGTTACTTAAATCTAGGAGCTTGGGGAGAGTGACGGGCGGTGTGTGCGCGCTTCAGGGCCAATTTCAGCGGGACACTCTATTTCCTGCTTACTGCTAAATCCTCCTTCAAATATATATTTCAGTATATTATCCGTATTCACTGTGTTAGTGAATGTAGCCCATTTCTTCCCCTTTCATACGCTACACCTCGACCTGACGTTTTGGGTTGTACCAATTTTGCTTACTATGGTGCCTTCACAGGGTAAGCTGACGACGGTGGTATATAGGCGGGATAAGCAAGAAAGGGTGAGGTTGAACGGGGGTTATCGGTTCTAGAACAGGCTCCTCTAGGTGGATCTAAAGCACCGCCAAGTCCTTTGGGTTTTAAGCTAATGCTCGTAGTTCCCGGGCGGACAGCAGATGTAGTACGCTGTCAATGTTTAGGGCTAGGCATAGTGGGGTATCTAATCCCAGTTTGTGCCGTAGCTTTCGTGGGTTCAGATAATGTAAAGCCACTTTCGTTATTGGTCTTCATGCCTTCGGGTGCGTATAACAGCCTTGAAGGTGTTCGGCTTTAGTTTATTAGTTCGTCTTAACCACTCTTTACGCCGATAATTAACAACTTGGGTCTCTCGTATAACCGCGGTGGCTGGCACGAGTTTTACCGACCCTCTTAGCCTTAACTAAGTCGAGCTTTCGCTCATGGCTTAATGTTTATCACTGCTGAATTCCCTTGAGGGTGTGGCTTAGCAAGGTGTCTTGGGCTTAATTAATAGGATGTGCCTGATACCAGCTCCTTGTTTCCGGGTGGGGAAATGTAGGGCATTCTCACAGGGGTGCGGATACTTGCATGTGTAAGTTTAGCTAAAGTTGATAGTAAAGTCAGGACCAAGCCTTTGTGCTCGCGGGGCTTTTTAGGGCTCATCTTAACATCTTCAGTGTTATGCTTTAATTAAGCTACGCCAGC